TCGGATATTAGAAGGATTACCATATATAACACAAAATCTCTCCGCCAATTCTTTCTAGTCGAGCCTCTCGGTCTGTCATTATACCTCGAGAAGTAGAAAGAATTACAATTCCGATCCCGCCTAAAATTCTAGGAATTCGTTGATAGTTAGAATAGATTCGTAGACCAGGCCGACTGATCCGTTTTAAATTTAAAATATTTCTATAAGGCCTTTTCCTATTCCTTCTATGTCGTAGGGTTAAAACCAAAAAATCCTTTTTGTTTTCTTGGTGTTTTCTCACGTTTTCGATAAAACCTTCTCGTAAAAGTATTTTAACAATATTTTCAGTGATATTAGTAGATGCTATTCGAACCACTCTTTTTTTATCCATATCAGCATTTCGTATAGAGGTTATTATGTCAGCAATAGTATCCTTACCCATGATGAATTAAAATTCTTGGTGCTCCCAAATTTTGATATAATCAACATGCTTTTCTTGTTTTTTTACTTATTTGTTTATGAATATGAATTCTTAAAGGCATATGCATGAGACATAATCTATTAATTAATCTGAATCCATTTCTTAATCTCTTTCTTTAAAATACTTTACTCTAACCATATCATGGTCTCATTTTATAATACCTCCGGAGCTAATGAAACTATTTTAGTAAAATTTAACTGTCTCAATTCCCGGGCAATTGCACCAAAAACCCGAGTTCCCTTTGGGTTTCCTTCTTGATCGATGACAACCGCAGCATTGTCATCATATCGTATTATCATACCGTTATCACGTTTGAGTTCTTTACAAGTACGTACAATTACAGCTCTGACCACTTCTGATCTTGCTAGGGGCATATTTGGCACTGCTTCTTTGATCACAGCAACAATAACGTCACCGATATGAGCATATCGACGATTGCTAGCTCCTATGATTCGAATACACATCAATTCTCGAGCCCCGCTGTTATCCGCTACATTCAAAAGGGTCTGAGGTTGAATCATATCATTTTTTTTTATAATCTATTCTTTCAATGCAAAGGGCGAAGAAAAAAGAAATATTGTTTGTCCAAAAAAATAAATCAGCACCTGCGATTGTTTTTTTTTTTTTAATCCTCAAGACCTATTTATTTCCTTTTATTCTCCATTTTTATGCCAAAATAATGAATTGAGTTCGTATAGGCATTTTAGACGATGCTATTGAAATAGCCTTTCTGGCTATATTTTCTGTTACTCCACCCATTTCATAAAGGATTCGACCTGGTTTAACAACAGCTACCCAATATTCAGGGGATCCTTTCCCCGAACCCATACGTGTTTCTGCGGGTCTTACTGTAACCGGTTTGTCTGGAAATATACGTACCCATATTTTTCCACCACGTCGTGCATTTCGTGTCATTGCTCGTCGACCTGCTTCTATTTGTCTAGATGTGATCCAAGCAGGTTCAAGTGCCTGAAGAGCATATTTACCGAAAGAAATATGATTACCTCGATAAGATATTCCCTTCATTCTTCCTCTATGTTGTTTACGGAATCTGGTTCTTTTGGGGTTATAGTTGATGGTTGGTTCTGAATTCCATCTCTACTACAGAACTGGACGTGAGAGTTTCTTCTCATACAGCTCCTCGCGAATAATAAAATCTTCAACTTCTATATTATTCGTTTGTATATCTTGTTTTTTTAGAAAACTAAACATATTAATATTTCTATTTGAAATTTAAATATTTTATTTTTATTTTTATAATGTTATAACGAATCTTTATTTTGTTTTGTCTTTTATTTTCTTCGATTGACCCAAATTTAGCAATCCAAGAAAATAAAGGTTTCGCAGGCGAATATTTACTCTTTTCATCGCTATTTCAGTTGTAGGGTTAGCTCTTGATTTTTCTTTTCCCAATAGATGAATATGAATGAATTAGTCTCTGGTTTGTTCCGCCATCCCGATCAATGAATCCGTTTTCAATAGATTTGGATTCATAGGTTCCATCGTTCCCATCGCTTCTTATTTAATGGTTAGGTCTGATTTCTACAATGGAGCTCATAATGAAATTTTTTCTTGAGTCAATCTTCTTAGTCTTTATTGGCTCGAAGCTCTTATTTTTTTATTTTATAAACAGATTCATTTAATTATGTACGAATTAGTATTGATGCTTTATTACACTGCCTTTTATGAGATGACTCATAGACCTTACATATTGGATGGAATTCTATATCATTGGTATTTTTCTCTCTCTTTCTTTCACCCTTCCTTTTATCCACATCTTTGTTCTCTATTTCGCTTTATAACTTAGAATTAGATTTATTTTTCTTTTATTTATGCAAAAAACATTTCAGTTGCTACAATGATATGACCGATATATCATATCTTGACTGGTTCTTTGGATCCAGATAATGCGAAGTGATGAGTTGGTTATTAGTCCTATAGTTATTAGTTTATACTAAGAGGCTGGTCTTTTTTTTTTATTTAATCCTAACCCTAAAAAAACCAACGAGTCACACACTAAGCATAGCAATTATATCAAAT